ATGGAATAGAATACAAAGGATAACATGAGAGTTATAAATACTTCGATGGCTAAGTATGTATGCTAATTGATACTATTAATGAATATGGATATGGATTCATAAATTTGGATGTCGATCCATATCCATTATGATGTTGGATATATGAATGGATTTGGTGAATAAATACTCATACAACTGAATTATGTGCCAGGAACCAGATTTGAACTGGTGACACGAGGATTTTCAGTCCTCTGCTCTACCAGCTGAGCTATCCCGACTATTATTTTACTTAATATATCATCCGCATTTTATGATATGACTTCGTTCTATGTCAATTGAAAAATGAATTGATCTTACTTTGTGTGTACCTTATATAACACCAGACCCAAGTTGGGTTAATACAAAAAAAGATACACTCGGGTATATAACTTTGTGAAAGAAAAAACCGAATAAGAAAGAAAAAAAATAGGCTAAAGAAAGCATTACCGAGTCAAATGTTTTTTTGGGGATAGAGGGACTTGAACCCTCACGATTTATAAAGTCGACGGATTTTCCTCTTACTTTCAATTTCATTGTTGTCACTATTGACATGTAGAATGGGACTCTATCTTTATTCTCGTGCCATTAAGCCTTTTTTTTTTTCAAAAAAATTTATCAGATCCTGGAGTCAATTTTTTTATAAATGATATAATCAATGAGGATTCGATTCTTTCGGCCATCCAATCGATTCACATCACAAGAATTCTTTCATTTTGCATATAATCATCAAAATAAATATAGACTCGCGGCGTCTTAATACAGTTTGTATAGCGTTTGTACATATATCTATGTATATGGGTTGCCCCCTTTTTTTGAGTTTCGATAGAAGAATTCCTTTACCTTTACCAACTCAACGCAGTAAACTCTATTTGTTAGAACATCTCCCATTGAGTCTCTGCACCTATCCTATTCTTTTTGTATTCTTGCGTTACGAACTGCTGTTGGTTTTCGTAAAACAGGATTTGGCTCAGGATTACCCCATCTTAAATTCCAGGGTTTCTCTGAATTTGAAAGTTGTCACTTCGTATGTTTCCATACCAAGGCTCAATCCAATTAAGTCCGTAGCGTCTACCAATTTCGCCATATCCCCTTATGTTTTACTATGCTGAAATCAAAGCGGTGTATTTTTTTTTTTTCATACGAATTTCGTATGATTGGATTTCTATTTATATGTAAATCAAACCTCTATAAACTAAAAAAGTGGATCTTGTTGTTTGAATTTCTTGCCTATTTCTATTTTGTTTCATTTTGTTTAATGTCTATTGGATACCCAAAGCCGACACCCACATTTGATACAACTCAAAATGATTCTATCATTTCTGTTTATGCAATTCAATAGAAATTGATACATGTCGTAATATATATATATATGCCTCCCTTATTATCATTAATATTTTTATTTTTTTTTGATGTAATTTGAAATACTTGAACGGTCGATTCCTTTCTTGTCTTTAACTTCTGAGAAAATAACTCAAAAAAGGTATTTGATACAATATCAAATATTTTGTATCGAGTTATCAAAAATATTAATCATTGAGTATAGCTAAAACGAAACTAATTATTTCACAGTAAGTTTTCAATTTTTTATTAAAAATATTGGAATTAGTTAGAATTTAGAATTCTTTAGAATTCCTAGAATTCTAATACATTAGCATTTTCAAATACCTTATTGAAAGAAGTTTGCCTTAAGTGTTGATAAACAGAAAATGGATATCCATTTTGTATCACTCAAATTTTTTTATATAACAAAATTCTAATAATATAATTTCGAATAAATAATCGAAATAATAATCATTATTTTCTAAAATATTGATCAATATGAAAAGAGAGGAATCTATAGTTATTGCTATTATGAATAGCTAATATAATTCATATTAATCAAACATATTAATCAAAAAAAAAAAGATCGTATTAGTTTACGATGCATACACAATTTACGATGCATACACAATTTTTCCTCTATTTGAGCCCGCTTAGCTCAGAGGTTAGAGCATCGCATTTGTAATGCGATGGTCATCGGTTCGAATCCGATAGCCGGCTTTTGTCTATTTGGTTTGATTTTCACATGATTGAGAGTGTATTTTTGAAATCACAGAACATTGAAACGGCTTTCCCTTTTTTCCAAGGGTTGCCGACCTATCATATGCCCCATTTCAATTAGCAAAAAAATAGTAAGAAGTCCGTTTCGGACGAACAAAATAAAATGATTCTAATTTCTAATAAATTTCTATTGATCATATAAATTTCTATTGATATGATATAGAAATTTATATGATATAGATATATAAATTAATATAGAAAGAAAACTATTTCTATACATAAATAAAAAATACATAAATAAAAAAAAAATGGTCATTTTAGTACTCCAATTCAATCCATTTATTTCTTAATTCTTTTTAGGACAATACTTCATTGTATTATTGGATTTCATCTCGCTTAATTTCTCAAATTATTTAGTTCAGTTTGTTTATGTCCAAACAAAAAAGGAGTCTTCATGTCGCGGTATAGGGGGCCTCGTTTCAAAAAAATACGTCGTCTTGGAGCTTTACCGGGTCTAACTAGTAAAGGGCCTAGAGCCGGAAGCGATTTTAGAAACCAATCGCGCTCTGGGAAAAAATCTCAATATCGTATTCGTTTAGAAGAAAAACAAAAATTGCGTTTTCATTATGGTCTTACAGAACGACAATTACTAAAATATGTTCGTATAGCCGGAAAAGCCAAGGGGTCAACAGGTCAGGTTTTACTACAATTACTTGAGATGCGGTTGGATAACATCCTTTTCCGATTAGGTATGGCTTCGACTATTCCCCAAGCCCGCCAATTAGTTAACCATAGACATATTTTAGTTAATGACCGTATAGTAAATATACCAAGTTATCGCTGCAAACCCCACGATATTATTACGGCGAGCCATGCTCAAAAATCTAGAGATATGATTCAAAGTTATCTTGATTCATCCCCTCATGGGGAAGTTCCAAAACATTTGACTCTTCACCCATTCCAATATAAAGGATTAGTCAATCAAATAATCGAGAGTAAATCGATTGGTTTAAAAATAAATGAATTGCTAGTCGTAGAATATTATTCTCGGCAAACTTAAACCTAACTCAACTAAAAAGAGGTTTGGACAACTTTATTACTCCTACCCTCGTTCCTTCCCATAAAGGAAAGGAACTAAAAAAGGACGCAAAATAAAGTGCTTATTCATGGAATAGTAATAACAAATCGATATCAAAAGTACCGAGGGTTCGAGTTCGACTTTGAGTATGTGTTGTTCTTTGATACATTGGCTTCATTAAGATTGGTAAATTAGTTGAGGGTACGGAAAGAGAGGGATTCGAACCCTCGGTAAACAAAAGCCTACATAGCAGTTCCAATGCTACGCCTTGAACCACTCGGCCATCTCTCCTACGTAATGATTATGCCCCATCAACCGAATCGATAGCGAGCGATTTTTATTTTGACTTTACTGAAAAAATAAATTCGAAAAAAAGTATGAAAAAATCAAAAGAGGAAAGATATCGATTTTTTCGATATCCATTTATGTGATCTAGTGCTCCCATCCTTTTCAGATAGTTTGACACGAATTCAATCAAAGCGTAAGGAATCAACTGATCGGTCTATCTATTTTTTTTTCTTCAATTTCGAGATGAGATGGGAATCAGACTAGGACCTCTTCATTCTTATACTCGTCAACTAGATTTGTATGAAATCGAAACTATTTCTTATTATTTTATTTAATTCCGGTAAAGTAAAAAAGAATTGGGGGTTTTCAAATTTGCAAAATTATGTTTTTATGTTATTTCGTGGTGTCCAATTCCTTTGTTTGGGGGGAATCATTTTCTTACGAAAGGTAATTAAAAGAATTTTAGAGTGGATTGCTATCTATGACTAAATCAAGTATAAATGGAAATTTTATTGATAAAACCTTTTCAATTGTAGCCAATATCTTATTACGAATAATTCCGACAACTTCAGGAGAAAAAGAGGCATTTACCTATTACAGAGATGGTGTGATTTGATCATTAGTTTACATATCTTTTCGATCTCAATTTTATTTACCGCCTCAGTCTTATAAGACTGCTGCATGATTTCGGAATAGAAAAAAAAATGAAATAAATCTACGCTTTTTGAAGGTGAGGTTTGTAAAAAAAAAAAACAATTCCTTCTGTCGTGTATCCCCGATTAATGCAGCCTCAGATGCTTGAATTACCGATTCTAGTAGTGAGCCAGAGGTTAAACTTATGAATCTGTATTGCGGTGCGAGTCAACCCTCATCCATTAGAATCAATAGGAGTAGAGGAGAAAAAGCACTACACCTAGAAATCAACAATACGCAGACTTTGGTCGAAATGATCGCCTTCCTTATCGATAGCGAAACTAAAATGGTTGGGACAACAAACATCCATCTCGTTCCTATTTTGGATACCTGTATAACCATCGAAGACTGTTGAAGTGACCAATTCCTGGAAAGTAAAGGGCGTAGGGGACAAAGAAATTGTTGAAGTTACCATTTTTTTATTTAAGATTAAGATCACCCCATTTGAGGTTAAAAAAATCTTTGGCAGTAAGGTTGGCTAGAGATTTCTTGTAAAAACACTAGCCCCACTCAGTCCATAACGAGAATTTTGCACTCTTTTTTGATTCCATGTATAATTTTTCATTATGCACCTAAGGGAGGAGCCATATGAGGTGAAAATCTCACGTATGGTTCTGGAACGGAGATTCTTAAAAATGAAGACGACCGTAACGGATGTCGGCTCAATCCGAAGGAAATTATGCAGAAGCTTTACAGAATTATTATGAAGCTATGCGACTAGAAATTGATCCTTATGATCGAAGTTATATACTCTATAACATCGGCCTTATTCACACAAGGAACGGAGAACATACGAAAGCTTTAGAATATTATTTTAGAGCACTCGAACGAAACCCCTTTTTACCACAAGCTTTTAATAATATGGCTGTGATCTGTCATTACGTGCGTCTATCTCCACTATAGAAAGAAAAGAGAAAAGAGTAGTAAATACTCTCAAAAAATAGGTTTTTCTACATAAGCATCGTCCACAAAACGATTTTTATCAGCTGTAGCAAAGCAAATAAAGGAACTTCTTAGAAGTCGAAATCTGAAGAAATAGATATGCCCAGATACTTTCTTCTATATTCTATGGATAAAGGATCCAATTGATAAAGAAAGCACCGTCAAGATCAATTAGTGATGTTTTTGGAGGATACAATAATAACTGCTTACTTAATTGAAATCATGATAAAAGTTAGGAATCGACGTATGTAATAAAGTCGATCCACTAAGGTATTGAGCAGCGGTGTAGCATCAGATCCCAAAGATAGTCAGTCTTTTTTTTTTTCTTTCTATTTGAATTTTTAATTCGATTAGAAATTATAAATAGAAAGAAAATTAAATAAAAATATAGGAAAGTAATATGAAGAAAAGATTTTTTCTAAGATTCTCTATAAAATCCGTTTTTCTATGAAACCGAGATAGTTACCTTTGAGAAACTTCTAGCAATATTGTAAATGCCTATGTTGAGGGTGGGAGAAAAGATAAAACAAAAAAATTCATTATTAATATGAAACCAAATTTAAGTTTGAAACTCATACAATTAATCTCTTTTTGGTAACCCGATACAAAAAACAAGGGGGAGAAATCTCTGAGAAATCTCATTCTATTAGAATGGTGTAGATTTAAAAAACGGGATACCACAAGAATTGTGAGCCGTATGAGTTAGGAAACTCTCAAGTACGGTTCTCGAGGAAGGAATTGAACAGCCTATTCTGACCGGGGGGAACAAGCCATTCGACAGGGAGATTCTGAAATTGCGGAGGCTTGGTTTGATCAAGCCGCTGAGTATTGGAAACAGGCTATAGCGCTTACTCCCGGTAATTATATTGAAGCCCAAAATTGGTTGAAGATCACAAGGCGCTTCGAATAAAAGCCCTCTTTTTTTATTTATTAGTCTGATTAGTCAAATGTCAAATAAAAGGGATCTTTTTTAGGACAAAAACAACCAAATAATTTCATTATATCCTTTCACAAAGAGCATTTTTCTATTTCGTATGGTATATAAACGATAGGCAGAAGTATAAACGATATGCAGATAGAGTCGAATATATATATATATTTCTTTGCAATGATCCATGCCAGTTTTCATGGGATTTGGGATAGAATAAGAAGAAATAAATATGTCTATGTTGGGGGTAATGGAAGACATAATGTAACGACATCTAAGAACATCTAATTGAGATGTTAATAAATACACCAGGTTGCATAAAAAAAATGATTTTTGGATCAACACAAAGACCCGAAAGGATTTTAGACGATTAAAAAGGTCCGTTGTGCGCCGAATGGCTATGTCATAATAGATCCGAACACTTGCCACGAATCGACTTCTAGATCATAATTGCTCGAGTGAATAACTAAAAAAAAGGATGGGAGATTGCGGAAAATAAAAAAATTAGAAAGAGCTCTCAGAGATTCATTAATTATTTGACTGTTGGCGGGTTTCTTTGTATGTGTTGTCCGGAAAGAGGAGGACTCAATGATTATTCGTTCGCCGGAACCAGAAGTAAAAATTTTGGTAGATAGGGATCCCATAAAAACTTCTTTCGAGGAATGGGCCAAACCAGGTCATTTTTCAAGAACAATAGCTAAAGGCCCCGAGACTACCACTTGGATTTGGAATCTACATGCGGATGCTCACGATTTCGATAGCCATAGCAATGATTTGGAGGAGATCTCTCGAAAAGTATTTAGTGCTCATTTTGGGCAACTTTCTATTATCTTTCTTTGGCTGAGTGGTATGTATTTCCACGGTGCTCGTTTTTCCAATTATGAAGCATGGCTGAGTGACCCTACTCACATTGGACCTAGTGCCCAGGTAGTTTGGCCAATAGTCGGCCAAGAAATATTGAATGGTGATGTGGGCGGGGGGTTCCGAGGAATACAAATAACCTCTGGTTTTTTTCAGATTTGGCGAGCATCTGGAATAACTAGTGAATTACAACTCTATTGTACCGCAATTGGTGCATTAATCTTTGCAGCCTTAATGCTTTTTGCCGGTTGGTTCCATTATCACAAAGCTGCTCCAAAATTGGCTTGGTTCCAAGATGTAGAGTCTATGTTGAATCATCATTTAGCAGGGCTACTCGGACTTGGTTCTCTTTCTTGGGCGGGGCATCAAGTCCATGTATCTTTACCAATTAACCAATTTCTAAACGCCGGAGTAGATCCTAAAGAAATTCCACTTCCTCATGAATTTATCTTGAATCGTGATCTTTTGGCTCAACTTTATCCAAGTTTTTACGAGGGAGCAACCCCATTTTTTACCTTGAATTGGTCAAAATATGCGGAATTTCTTACTTTTCGTGGAGGATTAGATCCAGTAACTGGGGGTCTATGGCTGACTGATATTGCTCATCATCATTTAGCTATTGCAATTCTTTTCTTGATAGCAGGTCATATGT